CAGCGAACCAGTGCAGAAAAAATGCACGCGGGAATCGCACGAACGAACACTGTTATGCTTTCAGCCCGCTGGCGGCTAAGAACGGTAAGGACGAAAAAAAATAGATATATTTTTACGCATGGAAGCAGATTACCCAAATTAATATTAATGGGGACAGAGAACTAAACGACATCTCAGGCGCTATAGCTCACAGGTGATATCGGCGAGATCCAACCGTACACTATGGTCCGAGTTGGAAGTCAGAGGACCCATAGTACCTGCCCGATCCTAAAAGAACCGTGTAAACGGGAAACTTGCAGATTAAGTAAAAGGCGAAGGGGTCTATGCACCTGCCTAGTCTGGCAGGTTTTACTCTCCAAAACTCAAAAAAGAAAACGGCAAATATATCTAATTTTTGTTGCGCCCTAATTAACATCAAAATGTTAATACATTATATATGATGATACATCCAGTGCCATTGATAATCCGATCAATAGCCGGGAAGGCCAGGCACCCAACGAGCCGCAGTCAATGGAGCCCGGCTCCTATGAGTTGGATTAGGAGAGTTAGTGAGCCGTATGATGGAAGACTATCACGTACGGTTCGGAGAGCACTTAGTAGGTAGGAGTTAATCATAACTTGCTACCGAAGTTTGACTCTATCCATTATGGTTTTTTTTAGTATTCTTTTTCTGAAAATAGGCGATCTTAACCTTACTTCTTATTATCTTTACCGGTACGCTTTTTCTTTCACTTTCTATTTCCATTGGTTGATTTCAAGCGTAGTCAATTTCAGTTTATTGGCCTTGTGCTATCATATGAGTAATGGAATTCGTCATTTATTGTGGGATCTAGGTTTTTTTCTAGAATTATCCAAAGTATATACTTCCGGAATTATTATGTTATTCTGTGCAGCTTTTTTAGCTGTATCGAATATTATCCGATTCTATTTTTCATAAGCACAAAATACGATAACCCCGAAAAAAAGTATATATATATATACTTTTTTCCCTGATAGCTCAGCGATGCCTCGGAATCGGGTCTACTTTATCTCGCGAAGGCTTAACTAAGACGAGCCTACAACCTGTCCCGGTACTATTTCGGCTAACAGGATACTTTCTAGATAGGCGGAGCCTTATCACGGACAATTGTAACATACGCTTCTATAAAAAGGGGCCGGACCAAAAAGGCCAGTTTCCTTTTACTTTCAAAAAAAAGGTGAAAAGCAATGAAAGCTCATAGAGAAACCTTGGGGCATTGGCTTCTTCAAAGAATGACTGCCGCTCCTCTAATCTCAACCATTCTTATATCAAATGTTTCCACTTTGATTTTGTTAAATATTTTGTTATTCTGGCATATTCATGTGGGAATCGAAGAAATTCTGACAGATTATGTTCACCATGAAATAACACGAAATTGGATCTTGATTCTTTTCAGAGTATTTTGTTTAATAATTATCAAATATGTTTTTTTGTTTTTTGTTTTTTAAAAAACTTTATAATCATCTGAATATTCAGATAGTGCTATAAAGCAAAAATAAGCGCGGAGAGCGCAGCAAAAACAAAATATATATATATTTTTTTTTTGCTGGTGCTAGTAGAGGCCGTGTCATAGATGGAGTTAGTAAGTAATTAAATGGTTACTAATGATGGTTTTTTTCATTGTCCTCTATGTGCTTGTTCTGGTTTATATCGCCCTTGCCATAAAAAAAGGGCAAAGCAGTACTTATTGGCTAAGGAACCGGCATGTGCTTGGCTTGAAACCGAGTTGGCTTTCAAAAAAGAGACTCTTATTATGGATCTAGTAAAATATTTAACATTTTCTATGATTCTTTTTCTTTTAGGTATTTGGGGGATTTTCTTGAATAGAAAAAATATCCTTATTATGTTAATGTCAATTGAGTTAATGTTACTTGCAGTCGATTTAAACTTTTTGGTATTTTCGGTTTATTTGGATGATATGATGGGTCAATTATTTGCTTTATTTGTTTTAACGGTGGCAGCTGCGGAATCCGCTATTGGGCTGGCCATTCTGGTTATAACTTTTCGAATTCGTGGGACTATTGCAGTGGAATTTAGGGCGACCGTTCGCGTCGCCTACAGTCATTGTTTAGCCATATGTAAATTATTCGCAGTTTTGCGCTAGCAGCCATATATCAAACCACGCGAGACCCTATTCCGCGTGCCAGGCATAGAGCTTACCCAACCACCGTGTAAACGGGTGGGAGTCACAGCATGCTCTAAAAAAAAACGTAGTTGGAAAAAAAACAAGGAACACCTCAATCATGTTAGGGTATGTCTTTTAGGCTTTCAACTTGCTTTTTTGATATCCCATAAAGCGCAAAAGCGCCCGAAAGACCACAGGCAGCGTTCATAAAAGAAAATACGTTTGACCTGCGGTCTACTTCTTTGCTTAGTAAATAAAAGGTTAGTTATATATAATAAAAGGCAGCGAAGAGTGCATAGCAAAAAAATTTTCTTTTTTTTGAACAAAGCCTGAAGGTTCACAAAGCAAACGAATGAGTCTAGCCCGAACAACCCAAGACCACTACGCTAGCCTGCTTTTGTATGAGATGAGCCCCTGCTCTGGCAAATCAAAGTCTCTTTCGGTCAAACTGGACCTGCAGTTAATCACAAGCAACTCCCTGTGGTAATGCACACGAGTGCGCGCTGTCAAGCTCTCAGTCTGCCATCGATAAATTATGGTAAGACCAGAATGGAAAAAGAAACCCTGCGGGCAAATATTACAGAGCCCGCACGAGGGAGCAGATTACCCAAATTAATGGGGACAAAAGACTAAACGACATCTCAACGCAAAATGGCCTTAAATTAAAATTAGCCAAGAACTGTAGGCAACACCGGTGAAATCCACTTCGGTCAACTAAACGAAAGTGGATGGCAGAGGACCCATAGTACCCGCCTGAGCCGTACGTAGTATAAAGATTTTCTTCGCTAAAACTACTAACAAAAGGGAAGGGGTCTAACCGTCTGCTGTACTTTAGCAGGCCATATTCAACCACGTTTTCTAGCTAGGCTTCTACGGGTCTCAAACGGGATTTATCCAAAAATAAAGAAAAAAGCAATTTGAGGCGCTGCCTTTACTTTAATGGACTTTTGGATTTTTCGCTTTCGCAAAGTTAGGGAAACCTATTCAGATCTGCAAAACATCGTGAACAACCTGGACTTATGAATAATGCCTTATGTTCAATTAGGGCAGCGCGACCTGAATCGATGACACCAATATCAGACAGAGGGAGACCATTGACGGGACCAAACTGCGAGCCCTACGGGACAAGGCACAGTAACCAAAAAAAGTTCAGCACAAAACGAATCTACATGCTGCCGTTTGCTATGCGAACGAAGCAGAATAAGAAGCCTAAAATGGAAAACGCCTTTTTGTTTTGAAGACCTAGTTTCAGAAGCAAAAAAAAATATATATATATATATTTTGCGGTATCACGGGCACCCAGATAGAAGCATGGAAACGATCCGTAAGTGGAAGAGGTACTCCATGCAAAATATGAAACCGAAAGGGGGATATACTAAAAACCATACTGTCTTCAATGTTAGCTTAGTGGCGTCCTTGTCAAAAGCCTATTTTGACTATCTAAAATTCGTTTCATACGTTCTAAACTGCAGAGTAAATTCTGCTATCAAGGATCCTCTGGCATCACTTGCTTGATGACTAAAACGCTGCGTAACTGCTCTTTGTGCTTCCTTCATTATATTGTAAATTTGAATAGAATGCACCATGTTCGAAGTATTAAGGACGAGCTCAGAGGAGATAATGAAAATGCGTTTTTTTTTATGTTATTATTTTTTGCTAGAAATTCCCCATGATCACTATAGTGAAAAAGCAAGTTGCTTTATGATACTTAAGCCACTTAGAAGTCGATCACTAGAAAAACGAGCCAAAATCTAACGACAAAGGCAAATCCAAGTAGAGGTTGAATTGGAGAGCCGTATGATGGGCGACTATCTCGTACGGTTCGGAGAGGGCTCGAATACCAAAGCATTCAATATGTTTCTGAGAAAGTTCCACTCTATTTAATTGCATGAAGGGATAAGCACAAAAAAAGTGCTTCGTCTCTATTCTTCAAAAACGGAGTATATGGGAGAGGCAGGATTCGAACCTACGTAGAAAACCTTCAACAGATTTACAGTCTGTCGCTTTTAACCACTCGGCCACTCTCCCCCAAAATAAATAAAAAATTCTTTCTAAATTGGTCAATCCGCGCGTGTATGTATGGTATGTAACCTTTAATGGGTTTAAACTAATCGATAGATGCATGTACCGTTGGTATATATTATTGATTCATTCATTATGCACTTTTTTTAAGCATCCTACAGGATTTGAACCTGTGACCTTCAACTTAGAAGGTTGTTGCTCTATCCAACTGAGCTAAGAATGCAGTACAATACTAACCTTCATTCATTCGTGAACTACAAAGAAAAAAGCTGTCTTCGTATAACAAATAAAGGGCGCGCAGCATAAAAATAGCGCCAGAAAAGTCATACATGAAGCAAAAAAAAATATTATTTAGCCATAGATTCCCGTGGCTATATGCGCTCTATGCCATGCCTTTTACTCAATTAAATATAAATGCTCGGCTGTAATACGGTTTTAGTACATAGTAATTGCATTATGATGAATGAGTACCCTTAAATGTAGTAAAATTATAGGGGCGAACCCTGCCACTACTTACTAATAAGATGAAAATAAAATGTTGCTAGGCCCTTACGATTGATTGCACACTTTGCCGGGCGCAGTAAAAGCTAACCGAACGTTTTTTTCGTTCTTATTAGGTTTAACACACAATGAAATATCACGAATTTTTTATTTAAAACTATTCTGAAAGAAGTTAAAATTCGTTTTTTTTGGATATTTATTTGCTTCAGTTTAACATGGTTTACGTGTTATTGGTTTTCAGAAGATTTGTTTTTTTCGTCAGCGAAATCCTTTCTTATTCTTTCTTATTCAGGTTTTATTTGTACACAATTAACGGAGGCCTTAAGCACGTATGTTACTATTTCTTTAATATCATGCTTCTACTTTTTATTTCCTTTTTTAAGTTATCAAATTTGGTGTTTTTTGATTCCTAGTTGCTATGAAGAACAAAGAAAAAAATACAACAAATTCTTTTACTTAAGTGGTTTTTGCTTCTTCCTGTTCTTTTTTGTTACTTTTGTTGGGGTAGTTCCCAATGTTTGGCATTTTTTATACGAATTGAATAAAACATCAACTAATCTGCTTATAATAAAGTTACAACCTAAGATTTTTGACTATATTTTATTAACTGTTCGTATTTTGTTTATTGCATCAATATGCTCTCAAGTACAGGTACTTGTGATCTTTTTGCTAGAATCAAAAGGCATTTTTGTGAAAAGCTGCATAAAAAATCGTCGTTTTTTTATGGTTTTTTCGATTTTTACAGCAGCTTTTTTAACACCTCCGGATATCTGGTATCAAATTGTCGCTTGTTTACTTATTTATTGTATAATAGAGTTCACCATTTTTTACGCATTGATTATACAAGTTTATAAAAAGCAACTAGTCCTTTAACCGAAATTGGGCCATGGCCAGGAACCAGGCCACGGGGCGCAACAAAAAACGGCAAATATATCTATATTTTTTTTGATCTTTGGCCTAATTTTGCTTGATGCATAGCATCAAGCTTTAACCATCTATCTATTCCCTCCCGGCTACTTTTTTTTTTGCTGATGCAGGGAGAGGACGCGCAGAAGCCCAATAGTAGCTTTTGTTCGCGCTGCGCTCTTCCACCCTGGATGCTTTATGGTTGATTTGGATCCGGCCAAGCAGAGCAAAGCGACCATGACGACGCCATCCAGCAAGAAATAAGCGCTTCGCCGAAATGGAGCTGCGACGCCCACTATAGTTTCCGCCAATTCGATATGATATAAGACCAGGCTCGCTTATAGCTGTTACAAAGCTAGCCAGGGCGCAGCAAACAAAAGTATCTTTCACTCCACACTACAAAGCGGACTTAATTTTCCGCTTATTTTCCCGTCTTTAGCTCTGAAGACATAGAAAGATAATACGAGGCCGAGAAAAAAGCTCGTAGAGCATAAAACGAATGCTCCATCTGCCCGGGCATACGAGCTTTACTTTTTTTTTTTGCGCAACCGCAGTATTGTTTTTATGTCTATAGCAAAAAGCCAAAAGTTGTTCAAAAAAATCAAAAGATTCCCGAAATATATTCTTTTTACCATCTACGAGAGATTAACTTTGTTATCGTTCTGCCAATAAATAATTTCCATACGTTCCTGCTTTAATCAATAAGGTCTAGATCTATGCTATAAGGGAATTGTATTTGTTGAGGTTCATATAATACCACGGCTTTTAGTGTTTTATAATTAACCTCTAAATGAGTAGGTTTTGTTCTCCATATTCGGTTACTCTGAAAATTTTGTCTTATTTTTGATCTAATGAAATATAGAAAATTATCTTGAATAGATATAAGATCACCGTTAGATAATTGAAAACCAGGAATATTTACTATTTTATAATTGACACAAATTTTTTTATGACTTATTAGCTGCCTTGCTTGAAAAATAGTTAAACAGAAATTAAGACGAACCAGAATAACATCTAATCTTCGTTCTATATCAAATAACAAACTATTTTTTTTATCTAGATAAGTCTGCGTTTTAGATCTTTGCATCTTTTTAATGGGTAATTTTCCATAAAAAAGGGACAACTTTTGTATAGTTTGTAATTCTTTGGAAAAGTCAGATTGTTTTTTATTTGTTTTTTTTTGAAGCTTCAAAATAATGGCTTTTTGTTTTTGAGTAAGTTTTTTGGTCTGCCAAACATTTTCTGAAATTTGACGACAAGTTTTAAATCTTGATGCAGGCATATGAAGTTTAATTAGTTTTTTTAGCCATTGCGGATAACGGGAATCGAACCCATATCTCCTGCTTGGAAGGCAGATAATTTACCTTTAATCTATATCCGCCTAAAATTTTTCTTCATTTTTTCTTGCTTTTTTCTCTAAATTTTCATTTACATAGCAAATTAATATTAGGTTGATTATTGGTTCCTTTGAGCCCATAATCTTATTAAGATAAGGATGGATGTCTGAGCGGTTGAAAGAGTCGGTCTTGAAAACCGAAGTATTGAGAATACCGGGGGTTCAAATCCCTCTCCATCCGTAAGTAGGTTAATTAGTTAACCATTTTTAAAACAAAACGGCATGTTGTAACCTTTACAGATCTTAACGTTGTGTAATAATTTTGCAGAATCAAGCAAAAAACAAGATATTCTCTTTATGAAAAAAAATATATAATCATTATTTATGATGATTCATTCAAGAAGAAGTAATGATCTTCAGCTGGTGGCTCTGTGCTTGGTAGCCGAAAAATGAGGCAGTACCCTGATGAAGTTTTATTCAAGAGGACAGCGCCTATCGTGCAGTGGCTCAGCTCAAGGCGCAAGACTGAGCCATGTCGCAAAACGCGCCACGGTGCGCTGGACCGAAATATATAGATGTCATAATCTGTATAGTATTGGTCAAAAAAAAAATTTGCGTGTTTTTGTACATCACGCGCCCAACTACTATATAACAAAGACCACAATAAGAAATAACATAATAAAATCGCCAGTATACCAATCAAATGACCTACAAGATAAACTGCCGGCACTCGTGGTTCACTGCGCGAAAGCAAAGAACCGCTTCGCCCTCTTTTTTTCGACGCGGTCGAAGAGATAGGATACTTAGATAGTACACCCGCAAACGCAAAAAACAATATAACTTATGGATCATTAATAAGCAAATCTAGTTTAGTTTATTTTTACAGTGATGAACCATGAAAAATAACTTTATCTACAGGCACGATTCAGAAACCATAAAACACAACCTAACCTACAGGGCTAGGCCAAATATGATGGTGTAAGTTCAATTCTAGTTCGATGAGAGGTCCTTTAACCCATTTATGTGACTGTGATTATCGATCAGCGATAAAAAATCTGGCAATCCATGGGCCCTTGAGCTACCATCTGAAAGGGTATTGGGCCATTAAAAGAAAAGGGTCTAATAACTGGAGAAAAAGAAGAAAAAATTTCCACAGATTAAATCAAATTTTGGCGGATATGATGGAATTGGTAGACATGCCAGGTTTAGGTTCTGGTGACTATAATGTTTGTGGGGGTTCGAGTCCCTCTATCCGTACAAGTCGGAACTTCAAGTTCTGCGATCAGTAAGCCTCTAGTCATTCGGCTAGCCTACTATATAATTACTGTTTCTTAGTTAATACTGCTTTTCGAGATAGTATGCCACCAGCTATGGTAGATTCTTGAGCTGCACCCGGCATATTCAACTAATGGAAGTTGAGTAACGAAGTGACCACTTTACGCGCGGGTCAACCGAATATAAATGAAGAATAAAGGTGCCCGCTCCACAGTAAGCGCCAAGTATAACAATATTATGAAGTCATGACGATAAAATAACATAATGAGTCCACGATTATAGGTAATATAAGCTTAAAGCTAATCCTAAACTCTGTTTTTATCGCAAAACATAAGGCTATGACGATAATTTTCAGAAACTTATCTTTCCCTAAATTATGATTATTACCAGCGGAAGTTACAAGGCTCCAGAAACAAATATTTATGTAGCATTATTATTTCTCAAATATATCATTGTGATATATTTGATATTAATATGACATGCATTTTCTAATCCTACCCCACTTGTGCGGGAGGGGCCGCAGTGATCGCACTATCCTCTAATCACCGCGGTTATTTTTGTGTATTTAACGCCTCAAAAAAAACAGGCTTAGTAATTGGAGTGGTTAGGTTTAAGACCCATATCAAGATTAAGTGTAATCAGATTGCTTGATCTAGAAATATAGATCCCTATGATGTTTTGAATTTTTGTATTAAAGATTTATGGCTGCGGCCTTCACCCGAATTCATAGACATCTTTAGAACAAGCAACATTTGACAAAAAAAACTATAACTACTATTAGGAAATTTAGTATTATATCATAAATTTGTAAATCAATGGGTCTTTCACCTCGCATAGTATCTGTACTCTCGCTTCGCGAATCGAACACGAGTCGTGATCAAACTTTTTTTAAGAATTGTAAGAGAAGCCATGCTGCTTGATTGGCGAAAAAATAATATACGTTTATTCATAAGAAGTGTGCTCAATTCATAAATCAGATTATAAACTATTTACTATGTGCTCTATTTATTTACTACGTATGCATAAGAGAACAGCTCAGGCTTAAAGTTCTAGCTCCTTCATTCACGATATAGATGAATAATTCGATTATTAAAAAATATTGTACATTTAGGAGAACATAAGCAAATTAATCGCCCCTACGTCGTTCCGTTATGAGCCATTGGCAGAGTGGGAAGTTATTTCGTTTTTGTTTTAGGTGGGTGCGTAGCACTTTACAAGCTTTAAAAAAAAGGCCGTAGGTAGATTTCTTGGAGTATAGCCAAGTGGAAAGGCTTCGGTTTTTGATACCGACAGGCAAAGGTTCGAATCCTTTTACTCCAGATTTATGTAATTTTCAATCTCATACAAAAAATATATATATATTTTTTTTTCAATTCCAATCCAATCTATATAAAGCCAGCTGACGTAGAAAACTACGCAAGCCTCCCAATGAAGCCAGAATAAAGCCTATCCAAATACAGAAAATGAAAGGTAGTTTCATTATGGTAATATACCAGCCTGTTTCAAAACTTCCAGTTCCAATTAAAGCATATAGATCCGTAAAAAGATTACTATGTATAGCTACTTTGGTAGTGCTTGTTTCTTGATTAGAAAAAGAAAATCTTTTTTCTGGGAACACAGTAAACCAAAGTGGGAAACTATGATGTTCGCGATTTCTCCATGATCTGTGACCATGGAAAAAAGTTGAAAAAAAATATATATATTTTTTTTCAACTTTTTCATTCTGGTACGAAGGCGCAGCAATTGGCAACAAGTCGATTATGGCACGAAGTGATTCATCATGATCAAAAATGAATGGATTTTTTAAGGACGGTTTATAAATAATCAAATTACCACAAATGGAATGAAAGGTGGGTCCATGTAATTGATCAATACCTCGCAAACAACAAAGCTCTCTTCCTATATGTAGTTCAGAACCTAAAGGCAATAATTGAGTAAACTGTTTCTTTTTTGTGTTAGTTAACCTAAGCCACAGCATCACTGCAGGGGCTTGGCTTCCGAACCGTACGTGAGCCTACGGCCTCATACGGCTCTTCTCAAGGGGAACCTGAAAACCCAATAATAAATAATAAAGCGGAGATTTACATGGCATTCGCCTAAAAATCTTTTTTTTCTGTTCATTTCATACGAACTCTTCACCATTCGTCATGTTGCGCCCTGAGTCCCCGCGTCGGCCTTTTCTTCGAGATTCACTTCACTAACGCGAGCAAAGTGAGCGTTTGCCCCGAAGGTCTTGTCTTTTCGGGAGAATCCTGTTCCCACTAGCTTACGGCCCGGCTGGCCTGCCAGTTTTACTGGAACTTAATGGGAATTATCCCGTTCCCTGGTTAGATTTTTGGATGTGAGATTTACTCCACGAAGAACAGTACGAACGTAGATGATATCATCACGACCTCTCTTTCCGTATCGCTAGGAATGCTTAACGCCATTTCGCCAACTAGCGTTACCCGCGGCCTTTCTTGCCATTGGCAAGTCTCTCAGTGTGGTCAATACTGGGTGTTTTTGAGCAGCGAAGCTTATACCCATTCACATTAAGTTCATCCTAAGTCCTTGAACCTTTTGCACTAATTTAGGAAGAAGCCGTCTTCCTATCAAGGTTCAAGAGTCGACTGAGCATTTCAGCGGCGGGATTGAGAACCCGAATTCAACCAGAGTTCACGCCTACATGGCGTGAGCTTAAACACGAGATAGTCGCGCATAAGCTGCAGGGTCGCACGACAAAATAACACCCATAATAAAGATGCAAACTCCTCCATGTGAAATTTTCATAGTCATGGGAACGTTTCGAAAGTCATGACCAACACCCATCAGTCTTTTTGGTAAGGCGCGAACAATAAAAAATCTATTCCAACTATTTTCAGGGACGGAAGAATAAGCTTGCGAAAAAGCAAGCAGAGAATAAAAAGTCAAAATTTTTGCTTTTTCGTTGAAGCCGAAGGTTTTTAAAAATTGCAGCAAATAAATCAAAAATATTTTTGATTTATTTGAAAGAAATAAAAAGGAAAAATTTTCTTTATTTTTATTTCTTTGTTTCTTTTTTTCGTTAGGCCAACAAAGCGCCAAGCGCTTTGTTCTCTGTGCCCGCTTACGCGGTTTTATTTTTTTTTTTATTTCAAGCCTACGCTCCTTGTTTGCCCACGTATCGCGCCTATATTTAGATGATAAAAAAAAAGTACAAAATAATAAAAAACAAGGCACACCACAGAAAGATTCTAAATATGACAAGTCTCCCATAAATTTGAAAATAAAAAAATTGAAAATGAAAATAAAAAAGAAAAAAAATGCATTTTTAGCTCTAGTTTTTGGGAAGCTTTTTTCAATTATGTTGGGTAATACAACGGGTCTTGCTCTTACCAAAACTCTCCTTTCTGTTTTGTCCATAGAGCGTATGCATCCCCTGGAATGTACATAAACTAAGAGCAATAATAAAGAGGTAAAAATAGGTATTATAGTACCATGAGAAAAAGGAGCACCTGTGGGAACATCTCTACTTACCAACCATTGAAATAGTATGGGTGCTGCCGTACCACAAAGCACAACCATAAAGATAAGAAAAAAAAAAAAGTTCTGTAGTTGGACCATCTGCTCTACTTGTTTTTAGTATTTTGCTTTTCTGAATAAGAGAATACAAGATAAAAAAACTCAAAATTAAAAAAAAAAATAATTAATTTTTTGGCTTTATTTTATCTTCTTCGGCCTTCGGCGAAGGCTTTGCGCCCCCGGTACGCTACCTCCGTAGCCATAGCTATGCGAAGGCGTGGAGCCTTCGCATAGCAAATAAAAAAAGCCAAAGGTTTCACCGTGTGGATTCGAAATTAAGCTAGCTTTTTATCTCTTTGGCCCGATAAAAAAAGCTTTTTTTATTTATGTATTTTACTTGCTTTGTATACAATTAGTTTGTCATGGCCTTTTTTTCGTCCTCCATCAGTTTTAATAGACGAGTAAATTTCCGCAAGTGCACAAATAGAGTGCTTCGCCGCGAATACCATAAGATTTGGTTTACGGGTTTTGGGGCCCTCGGGCCTTGGTTCAATGGTAAATCAGATAATGCACCAACTAGCCTGGTACTTGATTGTTGCTTCATTTGAAAAAAAAACATCAAAGATATGCTAGTAATTAAGAGAAAGAAAAACCATAAAAAGATTCCTCGTGTAGAATCTGTAGCAAAACTATGAACGGAAGCTAGCAATCCAGAACGTACGAAAAAAGTTCCTAAAACACAACATAGAAAAGTAACCATATTAAGAAACAAAGTCCAATAATTCAATTTAGGTAAAATTACTGAATGAATACAAGCTGTAGCTAATAGCCAAGGCATAAAAGAAGCATTTTCTACGGGATCCCAAAACCACCAACCACCCCAACCTAATTCATGATAAGCCCACCAACTTCCTAGCAATATGCCTACAGTTAAAAAACACCAGCATGTCAAGATCCAAATTTGAATTTGTTTCCACCCATGGTATTGTGGGCCAGAAACCACTTTATTCGCGCTGCGGGTCCAACCAAAATGCAAAAACGCAGTATTCGCTTCACGAACAACACGCTTCGTACACAGGCTCTTCGTGAGATTCAGCCGCTCTTTCGACCAAAGCGAAGAAGGCGACACCAAATGCCGAAGCCTGGGCAGGCTCTTATTGCTACGCAAGATGAAAGTAAAACTGGGGTGGAGAGAACAGGTATTTTCAAATATATTTTTTAGAATTTTTTTTGCATTCTCCTGGGTAATAAGCTTATTTGTTATGCGCGAGAAAGCTTCAAACATTTCGGCCTTACTTTTCCTTTGCATTGGCAAATAGAGCGCAGAGATACCATTCATTATTTTGGTTAGACATAAGCAAAAACCAATAGCACTGGCGACATATCCTGCATAAATGCAGGGAGGATGTATAGCTAATATAGGATCTTGTAAAACAGGATTTAATTCTGCAAGTGATTTAGTACAAACAAATGAAATTCGAACAAAAGGATTGGAACTTGCTAATAAGAAAATCGAAAAAAATAAAGCAATGCCCATATAAATTCGCCGTTCATCAATAAAGGAAACTTTATCATTTGCATTTTGTGCCAAAAATAAAGAATCTAAATTGTTACATAAAGCGTAAAGCAAAAAAAAAAATCTAGATTTTTTTTTTTTCAACTCTTTCCATTTTTTAAGCCTTATGATGGGCCTTTTATTTTCTCTTGCATTTGCACCATTTTCTAACTTTTTATCTGAGGGCTCTTGAACGATACCTGAAGGCGCCACTTCGGATTGGCTCTCGAGGGAGCTTTTACGATTTATAGTACCAAACAGGTTCTGCAACAAATGATGTCCGAATTGTTTATTCTCTTTCTTTATGAAGGAAGCAGAGCAAAAAGCCACAAGCGGTCTGCGAAAAAAAAATAGATTTTTGCTGCGCCCTCGTTTTGAAACATTGCAGGGTCGAACCCGATGACCCAAAAAAAATCCATAGAAACTTAGGATCCAACACCATAATAACAAACTGCCCTCATGATTAGACCATGTTCCTGATATTTTATAAAATAAAGGTGCATTAGCATTTGAGTTGGTAAATACATTGTAATTAGAAAAATCAGAAGAAATATAGCAAAACAAAATACCAAAGAAAGAAATAGTAAAAAAAAAAAAATAAAGTGGAATAGCCGCAGGTCTTTTGTTGTAAGTTAATGCAACGAAAATACTCAGTACTAAAAAATAATGGCCCAATTCATTATACATTTCGGTAAATTTTGCTTATAATTGGCAAAAAAAATCTATTTTTTTGCGTTTTCTAGTTCCTTTGCTTCTTATAAAGCCTCGAACAACTTGCTTAAACCCAATAAAAGTCAACCTTTCCTTAGGTGCTTTTGCTTGATTTATTGTTTGTATAAAAAAAAACCTGTTTTTTATTGTTGTTTTGCGGATTTATTTGACTTTTTACAGAAAAACTAGAAAAAGATAAAATAATTTGACGTGTTTCCAAAATGAAAAAAATACCGCTTAAACAAAAAAAGCTAGTAAGGATTAACAGGATTGGAATGAGCATAGAAATATGTATTGAAGTACCAAATTGGCTAATGCTGGAAGGTTGATGCAATGTATTCCACCAGTTTACAGAAAATTTAATTATTGGTATATTGATTAACCCTATACAAATAAAAATAGAAGCGACGTCCGCAGAAAACTGTTGAAAACGCAATGCACCTAAATAAATAAAAAACAAGATTAATACAGAGGTTAAACGAGCGTCCCACACCCAAAAGGTACCCCACATAGGTTTCCCCCAAAAACCCCCGGTTAATAGGGTAAACAATGTAAACAAAGCACCTATTTTGGCGCCGCTTTTGGAAAATAACTGAAAAAGTGGATGTTTTGTTAATAAGAATAACACACTGCTGATAGCCATTGCGATATAAATAAGTAAACTCATCCAAGCGGCAGGAACATGCACATAGATAATGCGATAATTTTCACCTTGTTGAAAATCGGATGGTGCTACCCAAATACTTAGATAAATAGCCATTGCTGCTAAGAACCAACAAAATCCAATGAGAATTTGTGCATAGCGAAAAGAGCATAACATAATCAAATAAGGTCGTAGTATTTCGAAATACATAGGGATTTTATAACGTTTTATCATAAAATGATAATCCATCAATGGCCCAGCTAGACAAAAAAGATGGATCATTTCGTGCTAATTATTAAAACTCGGCAGCTTTTTTTCCTGCTCGATTTGCTCTTTGCTTTGTGGAAGCCTGCCGAAAAAGAGCCAGCCCAGCAAGGAAACAAATTTTCTTTGCTGAGCGCTGCGCTTTGAAGCGCTTTACTGATAAGCCTTCCTAAGACATCTATATATAATGCAAAAAAAGATAAGCTTTGCGCTCTGCTAAGCCGGATCATTCCCGTCTGGGCCACCTAAAAATAGTTTTCTTATTCAAATTTAACCAAATCCCTACTTTCTCCCTCTGCTGGAATTAGACAGTGTACAGAAGTCTAGTATAGAAAATAAATACAGAAGGAAAAGAATATCTATATATATATATTCTTTTTTTGTTTGCTCCACAATATTTACGATGAGTGAGCCGGTATACCCGCAAAGGCAATCAATTCTATTGGCTTATCAACTTTTGTAAAGTAATTGAAACCAAAATGGGATAAAGAAATAAAAACAAAAGTAAATATCCCATTAATAAAAGAACATGAAACCATTCTGTTTCGGTAGAGGCGCAAAAAATGATTAAGGGTAATAGAGTGGGTAAAGTGGTAAGATTTTGCAAACTGTTCCAACTATGAGATATTATTCCAAGAGCCAAACAAGAATGAATACCACACATAAGAGTAAATATCAGACTTCCTATAATAAGGGTGAACCAATTCATTTTGAGTTGATCAAATTGATATAAAAGTTGTACCACTGGAAAAGTACAAAAAACACCACTTATTTGAAGAACCCAATGACCTACTAATTTAGAAAGTAATATTTTTTGCAAACAATAGCCGCTTGAACAATACAATTCGAGTGTACCATCTTCAAAATCATTCTGAAGAAAACGTTCAGGAAGAAAAGAAAACAATAAACAAATCCAAATTAAACCTAAATGAAAATGACATAAGAAGTCTTTAGAAAAGCCTATCATTAAGGGCATTACTACGATGTATGACAGAAATAAAGAAAAAGTCGTAATTAGTGTAGATAAATTAAGGAAAATCTGTTGATAAAAAAGTTTTAGAAACAGTTTCAAGGGCGAAGCTTCTTCATTTTTCAATCCGAAAAAAAAAATATATATATTTTTTTTTAGCTAGGGCCTGCGGCCTCGACTTAAGGGTTTTCGCGAGAGCGGCCAAGCACTTTGCGAAAGAATGACTGTTTTCGTAATCAAATTACAAAATAGATATACAAACTGTATAGAATCATCATTCACTGGAATGGGATAAGTTATTAATTTTTGTAATCTGTTTGAAATATTAGAATCCACCAAAGATACAATAGGTATTTGTAATTGATTGGCTTCAAGTATAGCCATAGAATTTTTATTTGCATTTATGATTACTAAACAATCTGGAATATCGTATGTCATGATTCCTTCAAAACATTTTTGCATTTTTCTAAAATGTGGAAAAAAATCGAAGGGCGACGATGTAGAGGCGTCTTTAAATTTGGAATGCGCAGAGAAATTCTGAAAGTGTTTTTGTACATTTTTCATATGTTTGCGATTGGTCAAAAATCCTCCAATCCATTTATGATTGATATAGCTCTGATTGGTTCTTTTCGCCATTTGTTGAACTATTTTATTATATTCTGGATCGGTATTTACTAATAAAAAATGGCCTTTTGCACGAATAATAGATTCAATTAAATTACAAGCTTTTCGTAAACAAATAAGTGTTTTTTCTAAATTAATAATAGCCATTTCATTTCTAAATCCGTATAAATATCCTTGAAAATCAGAAGTAGGTATTCGATGGCCCAGATATGCATTTGTACTTAATAATTTTTGAATAACCAACAAACTAGAATTGTACATAGTTCCTTTTTTTTATTTCTGTTTAGATAGCTCAGGTGGTTAGAGCAAAGGACTGAAAATCCTTGTGTCAGTGGTTCAAATCCACTTCTAAACACAATAGAGTGAAGCTTTATATTAAAGAATTTTTAAGGAGTTCAGATCTTAAGGGAATAAAGTGGTCTGAAAGTCGATTTTGCAGTGGCTTTGAACAAAAGCATGCTTCGTTCTGGAGACTGTTTCACAAAAATATATATATATATTTTTTACTTATCTTGCTTCTTATCTTCGATAAAAAGCAACCTCAAACTTTGAAACCAAGGCCTTGCCAAAAGGCCGCGGGTGCTTAGCCGCTTGTTGCTCGCACTGTTTGTGTTGCAGATGGCGGCTAAGTATAGGATAGGGGTTGATCAAAGTTTTTGACTTTCCTTAGATAATAAATAGGTGCAGCACTTATAAAGGAACGGTATAATTTCGAGTAGGCTAAGGACGGATTTGAACCATCTTTCTCGGATTTGCAATCCAATACATTACCTTTATGTTACTTAGCCATTTTTTCTATTTTTGGTATAAAAAAAAATGAATGAAAGGCCACAGTCTTCGCAGCCTTTTAGGCCTCACTCGTCAAGAGCCAATACACACGCGGCGACGGTACCGGACTCTTTTTTTGCGAGATGGGCCAACTAATGACAAAAAATGGGTGATATCCACATAAAAAAATCTATACTTTTTTTTCGTGGCTTCGAGCAAAAAGCCGCATGACACAAAACTATCATGTACGGCTCTGTAAGAGAACACAACAATAGCAGCCCGAATTTCGCCTCACTCTCTAGCAATTACTATGTAATTGCATTCCTCATGAAACTTATTATGAGGGCGCAGCGTGGTTTGAAAGCCTCTATAAGCAGATGAATTAGGTTAGAAAGTAAGTACTACTAAAAAAAAGAAAAAAGCAACATGAGCTTTACTCAATTATTTCCCCAATATAATTCTAGTTTGAATCCATTACGCGGAAGCGCTATACAATGTTCAGTTAAAAAATTACAACAAAACATGATATTGGTGAATACAGGGCTGAAAACTCCAATAATTTGTTTCCAACATGAGCTGAAAAGAGTGCCAATCACCAAGCAAACGAGGTTTATTCTGGGAATTGAAGATGTGGAAGTATTTGGTGAACCGAAAATGCTTTTGCCAAAACCGCTAGAAAGGAAATGTAAAAGCAAACTAGTTTGGACTGAACTAACAAAAATTTGGCGAAGTGACCGGAATTTGATCAAAGGGTTTATTTTGAATTCGGTCAAAGGAGGTTATGCGGTAGCAATCGCAGGTCATATAGCTTTTCTTCCAAAGAGTCTTCGCAGAAATCGAAAAGTATTTCATAGTCAATGGAGAATCTTCTCCATTTTGAACATGAACTCAAAAATTGGCAATATCGTTGTAAAAGAGATTGGTAATGGCAAACTAGACTATTCTTCGCCGGCAAAACCGCGTCAAAAACAAGTAAAGCGTTTAGGCGCAAAACGGAAACACTTGCAAAACACGAAAAAAAACACATTTTTTCATAAATATGAAAACACGAAAAAAAAAAAAAAGAAAAATTCCAGCTTTATTCCCATGGTTCTTACGACCCAAAAAACCAAACAAAGCTTAAAGCGCTTAAGCCCAAAGCCTCAAGCCCACACTAAGAAAACGCATGAAAATACGGAACGATCTACCACAAATAACGTATCTAGACTCAGAGATCCAGGCCAAGCAAGGAATTAAATTTTGTTGGTGTGTTAACGCAGAACAACTAAAGAAGTGGGTTTGAAGAAAGGATGTCATGGAAAAAATAAGCAATTAGTGCGACTACAAGCGATTTATCATTGCCCCATATACCCATGTGGAAACTCGATACCTCGATGATGGAATGAATAGTAGCGGAAATATTAGTAGCTTTTAGTTAACCTATCTATCTATAAGCTTAAAAAATATTTTTTTTTCGTCCAGACTCCGAAACAATGGTGGTGTTCGCTCTGCGTTATGTAGAATACTAATAACAAAAAATATATATATGTTTTAATCATGACTCTAGTATTTTTACGAACTTTTCCCTTTTCAATTTCCCATGAAAATCTGCGGCCCGTTTGGCAGGTTTTGCTTAAAGAGCTTTAACATTAAGGGCTCAAAGAAGAAAACTTGTTTTCTTCTCTCGTGATTCAATAAAAGTATTTGAATCAGCAAAAAAAAAGTAAAAAAAAATGCCTCAACTAGATCAATTTACGTATTTGACGCAATTTGTTTGGTTATGTTTTTTTTATATGGCCTTTTATGTATTATTATATAATGATGGATTACCCAAAATAAGTCGCATTCTCAAATTACGAAAACAGCTGATTTCGCATCAAAATGTAGGCACAGAACCGAGCGATTATAGTGTTGAACAGGATGTTGTTTTCAAAAAATGCTTTGATACCAGTATATCCTATCTGTACTCAGGTGTATCTGGAGCATCCAAGTGGTGTAACGAAATAGTAAAAAGCTTAAATGCTAATCAATTAAAACGAATGAATAAATCTTATGTATGTTCCTTGGGAGAAATTAGTGTCTCACAAGTAATAAAAAAAAACGCACTTTCAATTATGAGTCCCTCTACTTATCATATCACTTCTTTAGCGTCACGTCAAACCACAGCTCTTAACAAAATCTATGTTTTACGCGGACAAAGGAACACTCTAGTAAATATCAAGAACGGACAAAAAAAAAAGAAAAATACGAATGCGTGAATTTATTATATTTGCTATTTTAATTTTTAGTGTTTTAAGTTCAAAACAAATCTTAATTTATAATGAAGAAATTATTGTAGCTTTAAGTTTTGTAGGTTTTGTTATATTTAGTCAAAAAACCTTTGGTGAAACTTTAAAAGCTACTTCTGATGCGCGAAGCGAAGCTCTTCTTTCAGAGTTACAGCAATTGATGAGTTCTCAAGAAGCTCTGTTGTCCGAGTTGAAGAAACAGCATGAATTACGTAGTATAAGTTTGCGTTCAAGTACGCAAATGATTGGAGAATCTTGTATAAATGATCTGCTTACGCGCTGTGCACCTAAGTGCAAACAGACAGTGCAAGCTGTGTTATGCCAACAAGTAGAGCAAAAGTTAAAAACACTGTTAGCTATTCAAGAGCATTCTCGCAGCAGTTTACAAGAGAAGATAGTCACTTGTTTTCGCGAAACAGTTTGTGACGAATTTCGCTTTTCTAAATTGCGAAAACATCAGTCAAAACTAGTTCAACAAAGCATGGTATTATTGAAAGATGGAGTTCTGAAATGAACAATTTTGCACAAAGATGGCTGTTTTCTACGAACCACAAAGATATAGGGACTCTATATTGCATTTTTGGTGCCATTGCCGGAGTCATGGGTACATGCTTCTCAGTACTAATTCGTATGGAATTAGCACAGCCTGGCAATCAAATTCTTGGTGGAAATCATCAACTTTATAATGTGTTAATAACAGCTCACGCTTTTTTAATGATCTTCTTCATGGTTATGCCTGCGATGATAGGTGGATTTGGTAATTGGTTCGTTCCAATTCTTATAGGTGCACCTGATATGGCATTTCCACGATTAAATAACATTAGTTTTTGGTTGTTACCACCATCACTGTTACTTCTCTTAAGTTCCGCTTTGGTAGAAGTGGGCGCTGGTACCGGATGGACGGTCTATCCGCCATTAAGTGGTATAACCAGTCATTCTGGAGGATCTGTGGATTTAGCCATTTTCAGTCTTCATTTATCGGGTGTTTCCTCTATTTTAGGTTCTATCAATTTTATCACTAGTGCGCTGTGCGAGGCTCGTTTTCAGTGAGGAATAATATCCATATTCCTACATGTATGTCTGATTCTTTTAAGGAAATACATGCAGCAGGCCAATGCGGCATTTTGGGTCAATAATCCATCATGTTTGCGAGCAGTTGGTCAATGGGGAGGCCAAAGGGGACTGCCCTCCTTGGTGGTATCCCTTAAGCAGGGTAGTAAGGGTCAGGTTAACCAACTTGATACGCACTCACTGCCTTGAAAAGGCTACATATCCCAAGCAGAATACGTCGGTGGTATATGTGTGGCAGAGTAACCCAGGAACCAATCTGGGCGAAAGCTTTGACTGATGTAGTGAACGGTCATCGTTGTTGGACAACCACGAGTGATTCTAACATAGGAACCGGCCTGAGCAATCAAGCAAGTGCGCAAGGACCTTAAACTACTGGAGGCTCTGACAAAGGTCAGGGAGAAAACACGAAAATAAGGCAACCACGGGAAGTAACCGCTTCACATCATCCGACAAATGATGCGCGGGCTCAGAGGTCTCATAGTAGTCAGGGGAAGGAGACCAACCCAGCCGGAACACAAAGGTGACTAGTCAGAAAACGATCCATAGTTCTTTTTCATCTGTTTTGGGCAAAAAAAGTGACTCTCGCAGGCCTCTTCAAAAAAATCAGAAGAATGGTTAATAAAGCGACGCCCGTACATATGCTAATAAAATGGTAAACAATTGTAAAAATAACCAGGAACACTATAATGGACTACGAATAATTCTATCGGATCCTAAATTTCTGGTTTACTGCTATGAAAGTATCCAAGGTAAGCCTGGGGACATTACTCGTAAAACCAGCTTTCTTGGCTTTGCGAAAAAAGGTTCAGATAGCCCAGCCCCTTCTAGATTGCATGGGAACTGGTTTTTCGAACTCGCAGATACGTATATGCAAAGGCCGAATCATAAATTAATCTGCGCCAAAGGTATTAAAAGATAAGACTATTACATCCAGATATCCAGCCTGGCCCAATTAAATTTAAATTAATAGGACTGTTTAATTATTGTGGTGTGGTTAATAAAAGAAATCTGCAAAAAATTATATGGTTCTTAGTTCACTCATCTAAGGCCGGCTTTAAAATTGAAGTTCCGAACTGGGTTCAAGAAAAGTAGAGCTAAGCTTCAATGCCTGAATACTTAGAGTAGCCTGACGATTCCAAATAACTATAAGGTTCTACATGATTACAAGGTAAACAGCTACTCCGAATTAGGTTAGTGGGCCGAAAAAGTTTACGAGTCTGGGTTAGGTCGGGTTTGTGCCATCTGCGGTGATAGGAATATGGAAATAGATCATGTAAGGACTGTTTTAGACGTTTAAGTAAAAATTCAAATAAGAAACTAAGGTTACCCGGTTGCTTAGAGCATATAAACCAAAGCAGATTCCATTATGTAAAGCTCACCACAAAGCCGTATCATGCAAAGGAGCTAGGAAATGCGGATAATATCATATTATCAGCCCTAGGCCTGTATTAAGTAACACATCCTTAGAGACGCACCTGATACAAGAATTTCAGCAATTGAAGTTTTCCGAGTGAGAGCTGTATGACAAAAAATTGTCATGTATGGTTCGGAGGGCAGCATAGACTGACCCCTATCTATTTTCAACATGCGTGGGCCAGGAATGACCATGCATAGATTACCCCTATTCGTATGGTCCGTATTAGTGACAGCATTCCTACTTTTATTATCTCTTCCAGTATTGGCAGGTGTATTTGCGCCTGACGAGGCAGCGATGTCTTGGTCGAATTTGGCTATATGCTGGGAACTCCGCAAAGACGATCAGCAGGGAACGAACCATGATGATTCGCCCTCAGAGACTATACGCCAAAAATCTCTGGCCAAACCTACTTTTGCCATCCAAGCAAACAAAAGCTTGGTGCCTATTTGGCCGGCTTGATTTGGAGTGATGGGTGCATGATCATAGTGTTTGCAAATCCTTTGGCCTCGCGGTCAATACGGGCCAAAAAAAAGGATATTGTGCGCATCAAAGCGGGTATAATTAAGAAGAGATGAAGATATAGTCCAAACTGCACCGCAACGGCATGAAAAAAAATCGATTTTTATTGTGCTCCACTGGCCAAAAGTGTGTGAATAGATTGGCAATTACCATGTTATTAACTGATAGGAACTTTAATACAACCTTTTTTGATCCTGCAGGAGGAGGAGATCCAATTTTATACCAGCATCTGTTTTGGTTTTTCGGTCATGGGCGCGATTGCGCCAATAGAAAAGGTGGTACGCTGCCCTTACAGCGCTACCTAAGCGAGCACAGCTGTTCTGTGCCTCAAATAAATTATCTGCCTGGAATGCAGATAACTGGCAATGAGGTGGGATGTTTGGGAGTCGATGTCATGAGAAAGGTAGAGTATGGTGCCAGAAAAAGAAAAGAAGCCCCTTTTTCTTTTGTTTCAGTTTCAAACTCTTTTAGGTTGGACCCCGGTAATAGTAGGGATCTTTTGGGATTGGAGTGTGCCCTCCCCTCTTTTAAGGGTAAGATTTCACACGCTGCGTGCAAGAAGCCTTCGGCCCTTGCCCGGGTGGACCACTCGAGACCCAACATCTTTCGAAAAGACAGATATTCTATTGGTAGCGTTGCCCTTGTGGTGGAACTTTTTTCAAGAGCCGAAATTGGCATTTCCATTCAACTGGACATTGTTGATATATCCAAGTCAATGATGCTATCACAGGGTGAGATGAGACGTAAGGCTATACACAATAACATGTGCGTAATGCTGAAACGTTTGACGTGGAAAGAGAGACGTGGCTTCTCTAATAGTTCAGGATCTCTAGACAGTCTCTTCGCTGAATGGAAGGAGACTCGAAAAGAATCACGAATTATTGCCAGAAAAGCCGCGGTCATCATGAACGAGGGTCGGTGGCCAATGTTGGGAAAGAAATTTACGGCTATTCATCAATTAGTAAAGAACCAACAAAGAATCCTCTCTCTTTTAGCAGCTTCCCTGGGACTCGGAAACCCGCTCCTGAGAGACTGCATGCTTGAAATCTGTACTCAACTAACCTCTCGAATAATTGCCGTAGATAATTTCTATTATACTTCTAAAAGTCGAACTTCAGGGGTCGATGGTAAAATACTAAAAGCTTCTTCCCGAATCGGTCTAGTTCGTCGTATCTCCTGGATCAATCTAAAAAACTACAAGAGCTCACCCGTTCGCCATGTTTTCATTTTTGAACCGAAAAATGGTGAAAGGCTGCTGAGAATACCCACAATATTTGACAGGACCATTCAGCACTTGTTTAAACTAGCTATTGAACCTGTAACGGAACCCTTTGCTGACAAATATAGCTTCGGATCTCGAAGGGGAAAATGTGCACACATGGCGGTAGGTGAAATTGCTTACATACTAGACACGAAAAGGCAGAGGGTACGCAAGGTTAGCAACAATAAAATGGAACAAAATAGTAATTTTGTTTCCAAATGGGTGATTGATGCTGATATAAAAGGCTTTTTCGGTCGAATATTTCACCGATGGATCTTAGAGAATTTTCCCATGCCTAGTAGTACAGAAAATGTACTCGAGGAATGGCTTAAAAGTCCAATTGAATATCAGGGGGAACTTGAAGTATCGTTCAGCGGTGTCATAAGTCCTTTAATCGCGAACTTTGCTTTGGATGGCTTAGAAAATAAAATAACTAGCGGACACCGGACCACAATGACTGACCCTAAAAGGACAGAATGGATGCAAATAAAAGGCCATAGGTATCTCTTTAACGAGACCCGAAAAACAGAATCAGTCCGCCTTATCAGGTATGCTGATGACTTTGTCATTATTACTAATGATGAAACATTAGTGGAACGACTTTTTGAAAAAGCAAAAAGTTTCCTGGCGAAGCGTGGCCTCCAATTGTCGCCAGAAAAAACCCGCATATTCCCGTGGAAGATTGGAGAAAGACTTAATTTTATCGGCTTCATATTCCACAATATCGATAGGGCTCGCTCTCATAGCCAAGTAACTTCCTTATGTAAGGTAGAAAAAAACTTCACTCGTGGGGTCCTCTACGTGTATCCCAATCCTGATAGGATAATGTCGCTGAAATGTAAAATAAAAAATGTCTTTTCTGAAAATATAGATCTCTCTCCTTACCAGATGATAAAATTGGTAAACCCAATTATTCATGGTTGGGGCAATTACTTTGGAATTGGCAACTTTCTTCGTACCTTCAGTCTGCTAGATCACTGGATCTGGCATAGAAGCTGGCGATATTTACATCGTAAATTTTCTAAAACTCCTCGACCCAGACTGGTTTCCCGATTCTATCAGGGGGTGCCCTCTCCCCGTGGCAGACTCTGGGACTTCCATGCTACTTGGATCAAGCTCAGTGTAGATGCCAAACGCCATTGTGCTGACGTGGTATGGATAACACTCCTTGCGTCTATGGTAAAAGAAGTTCCTGTTCATATGTTTCGAGCATCTCGTGATCTAGGTAATCCTTTCGTAGATTCAACCCCCTTTGATGAATGGAATTTTCGAATTCAAAGCTATCGGGAAATTTTTGTGGACGGGAAAGGTAACGAATTTAGCAGGCTATTCGTCCGACAGAAGGGTATATGTCCCGTATGCAATCAAGGCTTAGGTTATTTAACTAACTCTACTTTAGAAATTCACAATCTGCGGCCTTTTTATAAGAACCCGGAAGTGTCTGGTAATGGTAATTCGTTGCACAAATCCCTTGTGCACTCTTGGTGTCTTGTTACAGAACATGCTTGAGGATAGACTACATAGGTTATAGGCATATTCCGCGAAGAGCCCAGTGCTTTGAGAGGAGCTCGCTGGGTTCTATGGGGGGCTTTGCTGGGAACGGCAAAATCTATCCCGATCCTGAGGTCTATATTTTAATTTCGCCGGGATTCGGTATCATTAGTCATATCGTTTCTACCTTTTCAAGAAAACCCGTATTTGGTTATCTAGGCATGGTTTATGCCTTGATCAGTATTGGAGTTCTTGGATTTATTGTGTGGGCGCACCACATGTTTACTGTAGGCTTAGATGTTGATACACGTGCTTACTTCACTGCGGCTACCATGATTATTGCCGTGCCTACTGGAATAAAAATTTTTAGTTGGATTGCTACTATGTGGGGAGGTTCAATACAATACAAAACACCCATGTTATTTGCTGTAGGATTTATCTTTTTGTTTACTGTAGGGGGGTGCGACGTGCTAACCGGAATGGATGACGTTTACTTCGCCATGACCCCAAAAATGGCGACAGACGGACGTATTCTCTCTCCAGTTGACGTGTAGGGGAGACCCCAGAAGCAAAGATGAGTAGGGTGAAAAAACCCCTCCTTTGGGGGCTTCCGAAAGGTGGTACCCTAAAAAGGCAAGGGAAGGGACCAAAAGCAACGAGGTAATTTGCACTAACGAGAGGCGAACCCGGTGGACCCCCTACCGGGTCAACGCGTCAACTCTCTCGAGAACCTCGTGCGTAGCCAGATAGCAGTAGGGTGCAAGCAATTCAAGGCTCAAGTAAGCCTCGCCCGCTATGAAGGACTTGAGGTTCCCAATCCCAACACCTAACCGGATGACGCCATTTCTGTCAAGTACGGGACAGCGGGTGACCCACCACTTCACTTTGCTGAGGAGGCCCTCAACAAATGAGGTTCGAAAAAATCTTTTTGCTATACCCTTGCTACGCGGGCCAGGCGCACAGGCATGTGAAGACTTCACTAGTCAGGCGGAGAACTAACCTGGTAGCGAAAGAAATGCATTCCATTCTTAACAACGACAAAGGCAACCTTAACAACAACCTTAACCCTTGCAGATTTCTATTTCACGAAGACCTGACCGAGTTGGCATTTTAGTCCATCCCGGGGCGAAGTACGCCGGCCCTTAACGGCAAAATATTAGACGTCAACAAAAGAAAAATAAACAACTTCGCTCAGAACGCTTCCAATTTTAACAAGGTATGAGGCGCTTCGAAGGAGGCGAACGCCCGCCGCTTACTACAGTGGCCTTCTAGAAAAAATATCATTCTAGAAGCAATTGGGACAATAGTATATATAAGTGATTTACAAACCGGTGCCCTTATCAAGGTTTTCGACCCTTGTATTCATTTGGCTCACAGTCAATTGGAACTGGACTGCAAAGGCACCCCTGATGGCATATAACAAAATACTACGGCTTAATCGACTATCTAATTTTTGTGAACCTGTTAAAAAAGAGATAGGAGACTTATACGCTGATTCATTTCTAAGGCACTAAAAGCGGGATACGAGAAGACTACAAAGGCTGGATCCTGAGAGGAATATCCTGAGAGGAATATGCAACAACTATTCGTTCCTTGACAAGTTCTACCAATTAACAAATTATCTGAAACTCGTCATCAGGAGCTGCTGTGTTTGCACCCTAATCATAAAATTGCGGCAACAAAGAGCCTCGAAAACGTACAGAAATTTTAGCGCAGGGTACGCAGCCAAATACAAAACCCCAACCAAAAAGCCAAAAAGCTTGGTCTCGCTACGCCTCTTTTCAAAAACCTACGCGGCGGATCTATACTGGACGATACCAGATGCCTAGTCAACAAATCCGGACCAGTAAAAATTAACCACATGCACAAGTTGAGCCAACTCGATAAGAACATCTCACGGATAAACGAGATGATGACCATGTTCAACAGAAAGCGAATATCCCTTTGCAAGCTCGAGCACGAGAGAGCCGACCACGTAAAATATTTCTTCGGGCTCTCTCTCCCTAATAAAAAAAAACTCAAAAGGAAAAGAAGGAAACCGGAGAGGCACCGCAACCTCGTTCGACACGTCGGTATAGGCTATGAAACCCGTGTCAAGTCGTAAAAGAATTAAACGCGCGTGCAAGCCGTATGATGGGAAAACTATCATGTACGGTTACGAGAGAGGTGCACTAAAAGCGCAAAGGAAACCCAGAATTGGCCCCACGCGAGTAAGGGTGCCTACTCTACTCTTACTGGAATAGTATTGGCCAATTCTGGGCTGGACATCGCTCTACATGATACTTATTATGTGGTTGCACATTTCCATTATGTTCTTTCTATGGGAGCTGTTTTTGCTTTATTTGCAGGATTCTACTATTGGATAGGTAAAATAACTGGTCTTCAATATCCAGAGACTTTAGGTCAAATTCATTTTTGGATAACTTTCTTTGGTGTAAACTTGACTTTTTTTCCTATGCATTTTTTAGGTCTTGCGGGTATGCCACGTCGCATTCCGGATTATCCAGATGCTTACGCTGGCTGGAATGCCTTTAGTAGTTTCGGCTCATATGTTTCTGTAATAGGAATTTTTTGTTTCTTTGTAGTGGTTTTTTTTACTTTAACCAGTGAAAACAAGTGTGCTCCAAGTCCTTGGGCTGTTGAACAGAATTCAACGACACTTGAATGGATGGTCAAAAGCCCTCCAGCATTTCACACTTTTTCAGAACTTCCGGTTATCAAAGAAAGCATTTAGACGTCTTAGCAGATGGTGCCACTTAAGCACTTACTCGCTCTGCCCTCGAGGGACCTAGTCCATTGGGGGGGCAGAGCCCCGCCAAAACTAATTCCCGAAAAGTAATGGCAAAAAGATATTAATTCAAGAATGGCCTATTATTTTATACGGCATTAGCCAAAACACATTATCAATTGTATGTAATCAATTTTGTAATTAATCGCACTAATAGCTGCGCTCCTAATAGAAATGGCAAACATTCTACCATCTTTGGCTGTATTTAATAGACTTGCGTATTATTATTGGCGTATGAATAGATGTTCTTATTTCAATAGTCTTGTTAATACTATCAATGTGCTATTGCCATAGGCTGCGCCCTATTATATAGCTGCGCTCAATTATCCTAGCCGGCCGGCAATTGGCCGGCTAGGATAATTGAGCGCATCAAGACCGTACGAGGCCGCGGGCTCGCAAGATCGCGGCAGTGCTTGCTATATAATGAGGCCGAAGGGGCTTTATTCCTTCGGCCTATCTATTGGAGGCGGCCAATGCCATAACACAGCTAGTGGCGACATGCTATTCTTGTACCTTTTGCCGGCCTATTTCTAGGTTGCCAATACTTCTGGTGTATTCCTACCATTTGCGTACTCGGAAGCTTCTTATTCAATTTATTATCATATCTTCTCTTTTATTCAATAGAGATTGCCTGATTTGACGAATGAATGTGGGAATATACGCGAGCGAGCCAGTATTTATTATATTATACTGCCGGGCTGGCTTTCATAAGATAGGTTGGCATAATTTAGATAATTAATGAAAGAGACGCATATCTCATGAATTAAGGTTGACGGTGACGTAGATTACTTAGAAATTTGAAAATAACGGGAATCCGCTCTTCATGTTGCCAGCTCCAGCAATGCTGTCCGAAAAGCGCAAAACGCGGCACATGTAATCGAGACTTCTAGTTTACTAGAGCCTTTATTCCAACAGCAATTAGCTTTAATGAAACAACAATCAATACGGCATTATTAGCCAATATATATATATATATATATATATATAGTCTATACTAAAATATTATGTATTTGGCCAATAATAAATAAGCTATTTATTTATTTTATGAAAATATCTATATCTATACTGTTATTCACAGTTGCTATCAAACAACTCCTTAATTGCAGAATGCAGGATTGCTGCAGATTGTATAATATAGATAAGTTAAATAGTTAAGTAGTTGGTAACACCTACTTAACTTCTATCTTTTCAGAGCCGCATCAAACGCTGCGACGTTCTATTCACCCACTCTAAGCTTAGATTAGAGGCCCGCGGCCTTTTTTCGCAAAGAAAAAAAAAGGGCGTGAGCGGCCATAAAGACATTAAAAATATATATATATTTTAGTTTAACGTAATTAATCGTACTAGACGAGTCAACGTACAATGTATATTTTGATGTGCATATGAACTGCCTGGAGAACTTCTATAAAAACATTTGGGTATAGCAGGACTTGAACCTGCGACCATTAAGTTAAAAGCCTAATGCTCTACCAATTAAGCTATACACCCAAAAAAAAATATATATATTTTTTTTTATCATTATGTAATTTAATGATAATAAATGAATAAAAAACAACAATGACCTGCGGGGCAAAAAATATATAGATATTCGAGGGATTCCAAGTGCAACGTGTTACGCATCCATTTCAGTCTAATTTTATTACTTTGGTTCTATAGAATATAGGCTTAGTAGGACTCGAACCTACAATATCACCGTTATGAGCGGTGCGTTTGAACCAATTAAACTATAAGCCCTGGATTCGATATGCTTACTAGCATATCGAATCAAACGTAACCTATTGCCTTCGTTAACTATAGGTATAGGAGGCTGGGAATTAAACGAAAGAGGCCAGTTAAAGGTTAGTGGCGTAGAATAACGCGGAAGCATTTGGTAAGTTAACGAAGACCGAAGGCCGCCGCAGGCGCGCAGCCGAGAGAAAGAAAATCTAGACCCACGGCCTATGACCTTTTGTCTTCGGTCCCATCGTCAATTAAAAAGCACGCGAAG